GTGTCTACTATTTAGGCAGAATGCCATCGCCTATTGGTACTAAGAAACTGAAAGAAACCTCAGAAACGGAAGAAAGGGGAGAAAGAAAGGAAGAAAGCGATGTAGAAACAACTTACGAAACGAAGAAGACGAAACAGGAACAAGAGGGATCCACTAAAGAAGACAAAGATAGCCCGGTTTACGAAGATTCTTATCTTGATATCCATCAAGATAATTGGGAATTGGGAAAACTTAAAGAAGAGAAAACTTCTTTTTGGTTTGAAAAACCTATTGTAACTTTTCTTTTCGATTATAAACGATGGAACCGCCCATTGAGATATTTAAAAAATGATAGGTTTGAAAATGCTATACGAAATGAAATGGCACAATATTTTTATTATATATGCCCAAATAAAGGAAAACAAATAATCTCTTTTACATATCCGCCTAGTTTATCAACTTTTTCAGAAATGATAGAGCAAAAAATGTCTTTGTACACGACAGAAAAACTATCCCACGAAGACCTATATAATTATTGGGTTTATAACAATGAAAAAAAAAAATACAACTTAAAGAACGAATTTATAAGTAGAATAAAAATTCTAGAAAAAGAGAAAGGATCTTTTACTTTTAATGTACTAGAAAAAAGAACCAGATTGTGTGATGATGAGCATGAACAAGACTATTTGCCCAAAATGTACGATCCCTTTTTGAATGGGCCTTATCGTGGAACAATAATAAAATTAGATTCACATGAAATCATGACTGATTTCATAACTTCAAGAGCGGATTCCATAGAAATATTGTGGATAAATAAAATTCATGGTCTATTTCATAAGAATTCTCAAGCATTTGAACATAAAAAGAATAGGTTTTATTCTGATCCTATTGATAATTTTGCGAATTCCTTAACCTCAATTGAGAAATTTTATTTTGAACATGTGCAAGGAATAGATTTAGAAAGTCAAGAAAAATCTTTAAAATTTTTAATTACAACTGATCCAAATGATCTAATAAAAATAAGAAAAAATTCGATTGGAATGGAAGAAATTAGTAAAAAGGTTTCTAGATGGTCATACAAATTAACAGATGATTTGGAAGAAGAAGAAGATGAAGATGAAGAAGAATCAGCAGAGGATCCTGAAATTCGGTTAAGAAAAGGGAAACCTGTGGTAATTTATACTGATAACGATCAGAGTACTAATTCAAGTACTACCAATGATATTACTAGTAATACTAGTGATGAAGAAGACGAGGTAACTTTAATACGTTACTCACAACAATCTGATTTTCGCCGTGGTATAATAAAAGGATCTATGCGTGCTCAAAGACGTAAAACAATTATTTGGGAAATGTTGCAAGCAAATGTGCATTCTCCACTTTTTTTAGATCGAATAGACAAAACATTTTTTTTTTCCTTTTTTGATATATCTAAAATTAAGAATTGGTTAGGAAGAATCTCAGAATCTAAAATTTCTTATTTTGAGCAAGAACACACAAAAGAAAACGAGAAAACAAAGGAAGAGAAAAAAGAGGAAAATGGACGAATAGCAATATCAGAGGCTTGGGATAGCTTTCTATTTACTCAAGCAATAAGAGGTTTTATATTAGTAACCCAATCTTTTCTTAGAAAATATGTTATATTACCTATATTTATAATAGGTAAAAATATTAGTCGTATGTTATTATTGCAATTCCCCGAATGGTGCGAAGATTTGAAGGAATGGAATGGAGAAATGCATGTTAAATGCACTTATAATGGTGTTCAATTATCAGAAACGGAATTTCCCAAAAATTGGTTAAGCGACGGTATTCAAATAAAGATTCTATTTCCTTTTTGTCTAAAACCTTGGCAAAGATCTAAGGTACGATTTCATCATGGAGATCACCAAAGGATAAAAAACGAGAAAAAAGAGAATTTTTGTTTTTTAACAGTTTGGGGAAGGGAAACAGAGCTACCTTTTGGGTCTCCCCGAAAACGACCTTCTTTCTTTGAACCCATTTTTAAAGAACTAGAAAAAAAAACGAGAAAAGCTAAAAAGAAAATTTTACAAGTTATAAGAGTTTTCAAAGAAAAAGGAAATGGGGTTCTAAAAGTTTCAAAAAAAAAAAGATGGGTCATCAAAATAATTGTATTTATAGACCTAATAATGAAAGAACTTGAAAAAGTAAAACCCATATTCAAATCGAGTAGGGTTAAAATATCTGAATCGAATGAAAATGGAAGAGATTCTAATATAAAAAATAAGATTTTGCATGAATCGACCATTGCAATTCAATCCCTAAATTGTGTAAATGCAAATTATTCACTCATCGAAACAAAAATGAAAGATCTTGCTAATAAGACAATAACAATTAAGAGTAAAATAGAAGGAATCGCAAAAGACAAGAAAAAAAGAGTTCTAACTTATGATGATAAAAGATCGGAATTACAGAAGGATATTTGGCAAATATTAAAAAGAAAAAATATCCGATTAATCCGTAAATCGCATTATTTTATAAAATCCTTCATTGAAAAAATATATATGAATATATTACTATGTATCATTAAAATTCCAAAAAGAAATGCACAACTTTTCTTTAAATCAACAAACAAAATTGTAACTAAATCCATATCCATTTATAATGCTAAAACAAATCAAGAAGGAATTGAAAAGACAAATCAAAATACAATGAACTTTATTTCGACTATAAAAAGGTCGTTTTATAATACTTTTGCTAATACTAATTTTAGTATGAGCAATCAAAATTTTAATATTTTTGGGGACTTCTCTTCTTTGTCTCAAGCATATGTATTTTACAAATTCTCGCAAAATCAATTATTTAACAAATATCCTTTTAAATATATACTTCAATATCATAACACCTATACTTTTCTTGCAGATATAATAAAGAATTATTGTACAACACGAGGAATATTTGGGTCCAAACCAAAACATAAGAAAATGCATAAGTATAGAATGAATAAATGGAAAATGTGGTTAAGGGGTCATTCTCAATACAATTTATCTAAGACTAAATGGTCTTATTTAGTATCGAAAAAGTGGCAAAATAGGGCCAACCAATATCGTATAATTCAAAAAAAAGACTTAACGAAATCGGATTTTTATAAAAAAGAAAAAGACCAATTAATGCATTACATGAAAATGAAAGAAAATTACTATGCAGTAAATTCATTGATGAGTCAAAAAGAAAAATTGAAAAAACATTACGGATATGATCTTTTATCATATAAATATATAAATTTTGAGAATAATAAGAACCCATATATTTATGGGTTAACGTTCAAATTACAAGAAGTAGAGAACAACAAAATTTCATATAATTTCAATACACTGAAAACCAAACCATTTTTTGGATTGATAAGGATAGTTATTAATAATTATCTAGAAAAAAAATTTCTCATTGATACGAACAAAAATATGGATAGACAATTTTTTTATTATAAAATTCCCCATTTTTTTATTATCCATAATATTGATATTAAGACCTGGGCCAATACGCATAAGATTCGTAAAAATACTAAAAATCTAAATTATCCAAAATTAAAAAAAAAGAATTTTTTTGATTGGATGGGAATGAATCAAGAAATATTATATCGTACCATATCAAATCTAGAACCTTGGTTTTTCCCAGAATTTTTATTACTTTGTAATACGTATAAAATGAAACCGTGGATAATACCTACCAAATTACTTATTTTTCATTTTAATTTCTATGAAAATATTAGTACAAGTTTCTATGAAAATATTAGTACAAGTAAAAAGAACAATGTAAAAAAAAAAAATGAACAACAAGATAAAAAAATTTTTGTATCAGATTTACGAAAACAAGATGAAAAAGATGTTGAATCAGATTATACAGGAGCAGACATTAAAAAAGATAGAAAAAAAAAACAATCTAAGAGCAAGAAAGAAGCGGAACTCAATTTATTCTTGAAAAAATATTTTCTTTTTCAATTAAGATGGGATGATCCCTTGAATCAAAGAATGATCAATAATATAAAGGTATATTGTCTTCTACTTAGACTGATAGATCCAAAAGAAATAGCTATATCCTCAATTCAAAGAGGAGAGATACATCTAGATGTAATGTTGATTCAGAAAGATCTAACTCTTACAGAATTAGTAAAAAGAGGCATATTTATTATCGAACCAATTTGTCTATCTATGAAAAGGGATGGAAAATATATTTTATATCAAACCATAGGTATTTCATTGGTTGATAAGAATAAACGCCGAACTGATGGAAAATACATAATAAAATATGTTGATAAAAAACAAATTCATGAATCTGTTGCACAACACAGCAATACACTTGTGACTAAAAACAAAAATTATTATGATTTCCCTGTTCCTGAAAATATTATATCCCCCAGACGTCGTAGAGAATTGAGAATTTTCATTTGTTTTCATTCTCAAAATTGGAATATTCTAGGTAGAAATACAATATTTTATAATCAAAACAACTGTGCACAGTTTTTGAACAAGGAAAAACATCTTAATACAGATACATTGAAATTCATTAAATTAAAACTGTTTCTTTGGCCCAATTATCGATTAGAAGATTTAGCTTGTATGAATCGTTATTGGTTTGATACCAATAATGGCAGTCGTTTCAGTATATCAAGAATACATATGTATCCACGATTCAGAATTATTTAATTTTAATAAATTAATCTAAATTAATAAGATATAATAATTAGAAATATAACATAGTTAACATAGTGTATTTCCTATATATTTATTATATATATATATAATAAATATTTTATTTTATCAAAAAAAAAAACATTTTTTTTCCTGAATCAAAAAATCTTGAATAAAAAAATGGACCGTTCCTTTCTATCCAAATCAAATTTTCAATTAGATTTGGATAGAAAAAATTCTATATGAATAATGAAGAAATACAATTTTTTTTGTACTAGATTCGAATAACTGGAAATAACAAGTATAATAAAAATTTTTATTTTTCCTGATCGGTAAAATCCGCGTAAAAGAAAAAAAAATATAAAAATTTGTTTTTATGGTCAAAAATTCATTCATCTCAGCTATTCGACAAGAAAAAGAAAAAAACTGCGGATCTGTTGAATTTCAAGTATTTAGTTTCACTGATAAGATACAGAGACTTACTTCACATTTAAAATTACACAAAAAAGATTTTTTATCGCAAAGGGGTCTACGAAAAATTCTGGGAAAACGTCAACGGCTGTTGGATTATTTGTCAAAGAAAAATCGAGTACGTTATAAGAAATTGATTAACCAATTGGGTATTCGGGAGTCAAAAACTCGTTAATTTGAAGTTTAAGATTGGTTTGAATTTTTAATTATTAGATTTTTCATTTTGATAAACTTCATTTTGCTAAATTCATGGAATAATGAATTGAATTAAGGAAAAAAAGTTATGACTGTATCAGCTACAAAAAAAGATCTCATGATAGTTAATATGGGTCCTCACCACCCATCAATGCATGGTGTTCTTCGACTAATTGTTACTCTCGATGGTGAAGATGTTATTGATTGTGAACCTATATTAGGTTATTTACATAGAGGAATGGAAAAAATAGCGGAAAATCGCACAATTATACAGTATTTGCCTTATGTAACACGGTGGGATTATTTAGCCACTATGTTCACAGAAGCAATAACAGTAAATGCACCAGAACGATTAGAAAGCGTTCAAGTACCTAAAAGAGCCAGTTACATTAGAATAATTATGCTAGAACTGAGTCGTATAGCTTCTCATTTATTATGGCTTGGACCTTTTATGGCAGATATCGGTGCACAAACTCCCTTTTTCTATATTTTCAGAGAAAGGGAATTGTTATATGATCTATTCGAAGCCGCTACAGGTATGCGAATGATGCATAATTATTTCCGTATTGGAGGAGTTGCTGCCGATCTACCTTATGGCTGGATAGAGAAATGTTTGGATTTTTGCGATTATTCTTTAACAGGAATTGTTGAATATCAAAAACTTATTACGCGGAATCCTATTTTTTTGGAACGTGTTGAAGGAGTGGGCATTATTGGTGGAGAGGAGGCAATAAATTGGGGTTTATCGGGACCAATGTTACGAGCTTCTGGAATCCAATGGGATCTTCGTAAAATTGATAGTTATGAATGTTACAATAAATTTGATTGGGAAGTCCAATGGCAAAAAGAAGGAGATTCACTAGCTCGTTATTTAGTACGAATCAGTGAAATGAAGGAATCTATAAAAATTATTCAACAAGCTCTAGAAGGAATTCCTGGAGGACCTTATGAGAATTTAGAAGTCCGACGTTTTGATAAAGCAAAAAATTCCGAATGGAATAATTTTGAATATAGATTTATTACTAAAAAGCTTTCACCCAATTTTGAATTGTCGAAGCAAGAACTTTATGTGAGAGTGGAAGCCCCAAAAGGAGAATTGGGAATTTTTTTGATAGGAGATAGTAGTGTTTTCCCTTGGAGATGGAAAATTCGTCCACCCGGTTTTATCAATTTGCAAATTCTCCCTCAACTAGTTAAAAGAATGAAATTGGCAGATATCATGACAATATTAGGTAGTATAGATATCATTATGGGAGAAGTTGATCGTTGAAATGATAATTGATATGACAGAAGTGGAAGTACAAGCTATCAATTCTTTTTCTAGATCGGAATCTTTAAAAGAAGTCTATGGACTCATATGGATCTTTGTTCCTATTTTCGCCCTTATATTGGGGATAACAATAGGGGTACTAGTAATTGTGTGGTTAGAAAGAGAAATATCTGCAGCAATACAACAACGCATTGGGCCTGAATATGCCGGTCCATTGGGAATTCTTCAAGCTATAGCAGATGGAACCAAATTACTTTTTAAAGAAGATATCCTTCCATCTAGAGGAGATATTCGTTTGTTCAGCGCGGGACCGTCTATAGCGGTCATATCTGTTCTACTAAGTTATTTAGTAATTCCTTTTGGATATCGCCTTGTTTTGGCCGATCTCAGTATAGGCGTTTTTTTATGGATCTCCATTTCAAGTATTGCCCCTATTGGACTTCTTATGTCAGGATATGGGTCGAATAATAAATATTCTTTTTCAGGTGGTCTACGGGCTGCTGCTCAATCTATCAGTTATGAAATACCATTAACTCTATGTGTGTTATCAATAGCTCTACGTGTGATTCGACAGAACATTATTATTTCCCCTCTTTTCTAGAAATAGAATAAAGAAATTGAATATATTATATTCCATGGATATTTTATTTTTTTCTCATTAGGGTTGATGAATTAAGCTAGATAGTTAGATGAGTAAAAGCAAACTGCTTAAAAATTTGCAGTAAGAGGATTAAATCTCATTCCCTATGTACGAGAATATAAACATAAACAGTATCAACTGTTTACCCCAAGATTAAGATTCTTTGACCAATTATCATAGCTTGAAGCGGGTATAAAAGATCAACTGTATGGGGTTTCTACTACTGTGTTGTATTTATTACCATACCGGGGATCAATCAAAAATCAGTGGACAGTTAGGAATAGGAACACCAAGGTACACAAAAGATTAGTAATAGAGATAAGGTAAGATAAAAAAAAAGAGTCTTTTTGCATAAAACTTTGGATAAAACGAATCATAATGAGGATTTTAAGTTGGTAGAAATGACCAAGTAGTACTTCTCCACGATTCCGATCTCGAGTATGCTCCTATTCACTGATTAAAGAAATTACTATAAAAAACGAATTAATCCTTTTTTTTGAATACCTCCTCTCCTCTGAGAAAGAAGAATAGGACAGGACAAAAAGAAATAGAATGTAAAATATTGAATGGTAAAAATGAAACAAAAAAATATGATACAGGATATTTATTTCTTATTTCTTTTCCCCATTCATATTCATATCTATACACATACATGGAATTATTAATCATAAATGTGGAATTAATTATCAATTCTTTCTAACTAATTCTTTCTTTATAGTTATTGAGAAAACCTAATTTATTGATATAACAAGTATTTTATTTAAGAATTAAGTTATTACCAAATAAAGAGAAATTTAAATTTTAATGGAAAAGATAAATTCAGAAGTTTTATTCTAGCAGACGGAATTTCGTTGGTCTAATTTAGGACTCCGCGGTATTATTTTATTTAGAATTAAAATTAGAATTAAAATCTAAAAATTACAATAATACCAAACAAGTACTTACATTTATTTGTGACCATAGAGGAGCCGTATGAAGCTGAGGTCTCATGTACGGTTTTGAAATAGCGATACGAACAGTAATGTTATTATCGACTATGATTATCTAATAGTTCAAGTACAGTTGATATAGTTGAGGCACAGTCAAAATATGGTTTTTGGGGGTGGAATCTGTGGCGTCAGCCTATAGGGTTTGTTGTTTTTCTAATTTCTTCTCTAGCGGAATGCGAGAGATTACCTTTTGATTTACCAGAAGCGGAGGAGGAATTAGTAGCAGGTTATCAAACAGAATATTCGGGTATTAAATACGCTCTATTTTACCTTGCTTCTTACCTAAATTTGTTAGTTTCTTCATTATTTATAACAGTTCTTTACTTAGGCGGGTGGAATTTTTCTATTCCGTATATATCGATTCCTGAACTTTTCAGAATAACAATTGGTATATTTATTACATTAGCTAAAGCTTATTTGTTTTTGTTCGTTCCTATCACAGCAAGATGGACTTTACCTAGGCTGAGAATGGACCAACTTTTAAATTTTGGATGGAAATTTCTTTTACCTATTTCTCTGGGTAATCTATTATTGACAACTTCTTCCCAACTTATTTACCTATAAAGAATAGAATAAGATAACGATATTCTCCATTCATAACTGATCTTAAACAAGAGAAAGAAACATAAAATTATTCACGGAGATCCACAATATGTTCCCTATGGTGACCGGGTTCATAAATTATGGTCAACAAACAATACGAGCTGCAAGGTACATTGGTCAAAGTTTCATAATTACCCTATCCCATACAAATCGTTTACCTGTAACTATTCAATATCCTTATGAAAAATCGATCACATCAGAACGTTTCCGCGGTCGAATTCACTTTGAATTCGATAAATGTATTGCTTGTGAGGTATGTGTTCGTGTATGCCCCATAGATCTACCCGTTGTTGATTGGAGGTTTAAAAGAGAGATTAAAAAGAAACAATTGCTTAATTATAGTATTGATTTTGGAGTCTGTATATTTTGTGGTAATTGTGTCGAGTATTGTCCAACAAACTGTTTGTCGATGACTGAAGAATATGAACTTTCAACTTATGATCGTCACGAATTAAATTATAATCAAATTGCATTAGGTCGGTTACCAATGTCAGTAATTGGAGATTACACAATTCAAACAGTTATGAATTCCAGTCAAATCAAAATGGATAAAGATAAACCCCTCGATTCAAGAACGATTACTGATTACTAATATAATATTTTTTATATAAAGATAAAGGGAAACAAGTAGCCTTTTTTTGTCAGAAACTAATAAACTTATTAACCATTAATTGTTGAGAATCATTCTTTGATTTAAACTGCGAATATGTGTTTTATTAATGATTTTAATAACTTTATATATCTCCACAGTAATCCATCCATATCCATATTAAGATTTAATTCCATTTAAAACTCATCATATATAACATATATAAGAAAAAAATGTAAGGGGAACACCCCTCTCCTTCCTGGACTATTTAGTAAGGTCATGCACTATTTTGACTTATTTTTCTCTTATAATAATGGATTTACCTGGACCAATACATGATATACTTGTAGTATTTCTGGGAGCATTTCTTATATTAGGAGGTCTAGGAGTAGTATTGTTTACTAATCCAATTTATTCCGCCTTTTCGTTAGGATCGGTTCTTGTTTGTATATCTTTATTCTATATTTCATCAAACTCCTATTTTGTAGCTGCTGCCCAACTTCTTATTTATGTGGGAGCCATAAATGTCTTAATCATATTTGCTGTTATGTTCGTGAATGGTTCAGAATATTCCAACGACTCCTATTTTTGGACTATTGGAGATGGAGTCACTTCACTGGTTTGTATAAGTATTCTTTTTTCACTAATTACTACTATCGCAGATACGGCATGGTACGGAATTATTTGGACTACAAGATCAAATCAGATTATAGAGCAAGACTTTATAAGCAACGTTCAACAAATTGGAATTCATTTATCAACAGATTTTTATCTTCCGTTTGAACTCATTTCTATAATTCTTTTAGTTTCTTTGATAGGCGCAATTACTACGGCTCGTCAATAATAAATAGTTTAGTTAGAATTCAAAAAATTTTTAGTTTAATCTACTATCAATATTCCCTTTGGTTGAATTTTTGTTCATATTGAAACGAATCGAGGTTGATCAGGAGTTAGTCAATGATGTTCGAACATGTACTTTTTTTGAGTGTCTATTTATTTTCGATCGGTATCTATGGATTGATCACAAGTCGAAACATGGTTAGAGCACTTATGTGTCTTGAACTTATACTTAATTCGGTTAATATGAATCTCGTACTATTTTCTGATATATTTGATAGTCGCCAATTAAAAGGAGAGATTTTCTCAATCTTTATTATAGCCATTGCAGCAGCGGAAGCTGCTATTGGGCTAGCTATTGTTTCGTCGATCTATCGTAACAGAAAATCAACTCGTATTAATCAATCGAGTTTGTTGAAGAATTAGCCATAACTATATAAAATAAATAGTTAATATATATATATATGGAAATTGTAGAAAAAATTTTCTATAAAATATCATTTCAGTATTTTTTAGTATTTATTTACAAATAATACTAATATGTATTACTATAATATATTGAAATATTGATGATTTCTTAGCCAACGTAAAGTCGCACGTGTGATTCATGCGATTCATATGATCATAATTGTTGAAAGATAAATCAAAGTCTCTTGGTCCCTTCTCATGAACAGATTAAAAAAAATTGGATTCTTAAGATTTTTTTTTTGATAAATCATTGATTCATCTGGTTTCTATACTATATATAAAATATAAAATATAAAGAAAATATATATAAAATATAAAGAAAATAGAAATATATAAAAAATTTCTAATTTTCTAATTTAGAATTCGTTTTTTACTTTACCAGATCGAAAATTTTTTATGTTCAAAACTGGAATTTATAGACCCAATGTCACATTCAGTAAAAATTTATGATACATGTATAGGGTGCACTCAATGTGTACGAGCCTGCCCCACGGATGTATTGGAAATGATACCTTGGGACGGATGTAAGGCTAAGCAAATTGCTTCCGCGCCAAGAACCGAAGACTGTGTAGGTTGTAAAAGATGTGAATCCGCCTGTCCAACAGATTTTTTGAGTGTCCGTGTTTATTTATGGCATGAAACAACTCGCAGCATGGGTCTATCTTATTGATACGTTATAATAAATTCCACTTGAATCATTTGATTCCTTTTTACCGACAAAAGCCCGTACTCAAGAAAATATATTCTTTTGAGCACGGGCTTTTTGGTCAAAACGTATCTTGTCTTTATCACGAGTTATTTCCCTTGGTTAACAATACTTGTAGTTTTGCCAATATTCGCGGGTTCCTCAATTTTCTTTCTACCGCATAGGGGAAATAAGGTATTTAGATGGTATACCATATGTATTTGTTTAATTGAACTTCTTATAACAACCTATGTGTTCTGTTATCATTTCCAATTGGACGATCCGTTAATTCAATTAGAAGAGGATGCTAAATGGATAAGTGTTTTCAATTTTCACTGGAGACTGGGAATCGATGGACTTTCTATAGGACCCATTTTACTAACGGGATTTATCACTACTTTAGCTACTTTAGCAGCTTGGCCTGTTACTCAAAATTCACGATTGTTCTATTTCCTGATGTTAGCAATGTACAGTGGCCAAATAGGATTATTTTCTTCTAGAGATCTTTTACTTTTTTTTATCATGTGGGAATTAGAATTAATTCCTGTTTACTTACTTTTATCTATGTGGGGAGGAAAGAAACGTTTGTACTCGGCTACAAAGTTTATTTTGTACACTGCGGGGGGTTCCATTTTTCTCTTAATAGGAGTTCTAAGTATGGGTTTATATGGTTCCAATGAACCGATATTGGATTTTGACAGATTAGCTAATCAGTCATATCCTGTGACATTTGAAATAATATTATATTTGGGCTTCCTTATTGCTTATGCTGTCAAATCACCGATTATACCTCTACATACATGGTTACCAGATACCCACGGAGAAGCACATTACAGTACATGTATGCTTCTAGCGGGAATCTTATTAAAAATGGGAGCATATGGATTGATTCGTATCAATATGGAATTATTACCACACGCTCATTCTATATTTTCTCCCTGGTTGGTGATAGTAGGGGCAATCCAAATAATTTATGCAGCTTCAACCTCGCTTGGTCAACGCAATCAAAAAAAAAGAATAGCCTATTCTTCTGTATCGCACATGGGTTTTACAATTATAGGAATTAGTTCTATAACTGACATGGGACTCAACGGAGCCGTTTTACAAATACTCTCTCATGGATTTATTGGTGCTGCACTTTTTTTCTTGGTAGGAATGAGTTGTGATAGAATACGTCTTGTTTATCTCGACGAAATGGGGGGGGTATCCATTCCAATGCCAAAAATATTTACCATGTTTAGTAGTTTCTCGATGGCTTCTCTTGCATTGCCGGGAATGAGTGGTTTTGTTGCAGAATTAGTAGTATTTTTTGGACTGATTACCAGTCCAAAATATCTTTTAATGCCAAAAATCTTAATTATCCTTGTAATGGCAATTGGAATGATATTAACTCCTATTTATTTGTTATCTATGTTACGTCAGATGTTCTATGGATACAATTTTTTCAATGTTCCAAACTCAAATTTAGTGGATTCTGGACCACGAGAACTATTTGTTTCGATCTGTATTTTTTTACCCGTAATAGGAATTGGTATTTATCCTGATTTCGTTCTTTCTTTATCAGTTGATAAGATAGAAGCTATCCTATCTAATTATTTTCATAGATAATTTTTTTTCTTAATGAGATAGAAAGTCTTATAATTTTCAATTTTAAGATTTTTATATTCACTGTACAATGAAAAAAAAATAATAAAAAAGTGAATTAGAAAGATGTATCCCAAGTTTTTGAGAACTGTTTGAATTTTAATTCAAACAGTTCTCAAAAACTCGCACAAATTTTCGTTGTATACGTCTTACTTATTCCGCATGAATTGCAGAAATTACATTAGATTTTATGTGAATGAACCATAACTATGTAGACCTATTCCTAATAGATTGATCCCAAAATAGCATATCCAAATTATAAGAAATCCTATAGAAGCTACAAGTGCTGAATTCGTACCGTGAGAACTTTGATTTGTTCTAGTATGTGAATAAATCGCGAATATGGTCCAAGTAATAAATGCCCAAGTTTCCTTTGGGTCCCAATTCCAATAAGACCCCCATGCTTCGTTAGCCCATACTGCTCCAGAAAGAATACCTATGGTTAAAAAGGTAAACCCTAAACTAATAACACGATAACTCCAATAATCCAAACGCCGAATTAATTGATATTTATAATAATTTGGAAATGCAAGAAAAGAAGTGTTGTTAAAAGCACTTCTTTTTTCGTTCAAGTATTTAATCTTCTCTTGGGTCTTCCCAAAGAAAAATGACTTAATTAATAAATTTTTGCTTCTAAAAAAAATATCGATGTTTTTTCGAAATGTAATGACTAAAAAAGCGACTGATAATAATGAACCACATAAAAGAGCCGCATAGCTCAATAACATCATACTTACATGCATCATTAACCATTGAGATTGTAGAGCAGGTACTAATATTGCTGATTGATGCATTTTACTTGAAAGACCAGATGTAGCGAAACCTTGAGTAAAAATAGCACTTGGCGCGGTTATTGTGCTTAAATCATTTTTATGATTCCATAGTTTGGAAACTATATGAATAATGGAAAAATTCCACGAAAGGAAGATCAATGACTCGTATAAATTACTTAATGGAAAATGTCTCGAAGAAATCCAACGAATAACTAATAATCCTGTTAGAGAGAAAAAAGTAGCTAACATTCCTTTTTCCGACGAATGGCGTAATCCGACGATTTCGTGAACTAATAAATTCATCAAATGAATCGCAATCACAATTGAAACGATCGAAAAAGAGAGATGAGTTAATATATGTTCTAAAGTTGAAAATATCATACATAAAAAGGGTCTCATTACAGAATGGAAATCGGGAATTAAATACATTATAAGATAAGATCCATTCTATCCCTTTTAGAGTATGCCGCCACTCGGACTCGAACCGAGATGCTCTAGCACTGCTTCCTAAGAGCAGCGTGTCTACCAATTTCACCATAGCGGCTTACTTTAAATAATAATAGTCAATTCATGTTGAATCGTCTAGATGGAGATTCTAGAATCCGATATAGTTATACTTTAGGAAACATTAGAATATTAGAATAGATGAATAAGGGTTAAAATAAATATAAATTCAATAAATAGTATTTTATACATATCAAAATGTAATTACTAAATTTAATAAATGAAATTAGAAATGAAAGCTCTTTTTCTAAAAATCTTGTTTTTAGTCTACTTTTTAATGTACTTAATGTAATTTCATTAATTATTAGAATTATATAAATATAAAAATTATATAAATATAAAAAATATATATTCTTTGTTTATATACTCTTTGTTGTTTGTGATGTACATAATTTAAATATAGGATAATATTTAGTAAACGAAACCAATTTAATTTGATCTTCAGATATACATATACTAAAACAAAATCGTTTTAATATTCATCATAATTACATTTTATTTCTTTTCCGAATGGAAAAAAATATTTTTCTACCGGGAAAAGAAATAAAATAATACTTAGAACCAAACTAGTAGACAGATAAGTTAGTATTCGACATAAAATAGCAGCTAGTACTAACTAATCTTGAGGAGGTCAATACAAAAGTTAATGCAAATTTTTCATATTCTAAATATAGAAATATAGAAAAGTTATTTAAATCATAGAATTAAAATTATTCCACGATTTTCTTATTTGTTTGCCGCACAAAAAAACTTTTGAAATTTCCCGTAGAAACTGACTTTGCTAAAGAAAAGGCTTTTCTTGCAACTAAATTCCCCTTTTTCTTCCAAATATTTCTACGAATACGTTTTTTTGATATAGAGGTACGTTTTTTTGGAACTGCCATAAAAAAAAAAGAGTTATTCCTTTTTATTGTTGTATGTGAAAGACATGTATTGCTCAATATGGATTGTTTTTTTTTAGTCTTAGTCATTTTTTATATTTCATTCCGTCGAGAATCCTTTTTTTGAATATAAATAATACAAATATATTGTTTATATATATACATGTGTGTTACATATATAATAAACTAGGAAAAAATAGAAGAAAAGAAAGTAAAATTTTAAAAGGAATTTTCTAGTAGTTAATATGTTAAACAAAGCATTCCGTTAGCTAAGAAAAGGAACTTTCATTTTAAGTTTTTTTTTCAGTTCTAGAATATAATAAGTAAGGAGTTTTATAGGATTTCTGATATTTTCTTATCTTATTGGAGTGAAAGCCAATCAATCAATTCTACAAAAGATATAAATTAGTTAATTATAATTATTGCAAAAAAATTGAATTTACTAGAGGAATTAGTGGATTTATTAATGCATACTATATACCCATATTCTACTGGTCTTGGTATAGTTATTTTTGCTTACTATAGATATAGTTCCATATTACTAGAATAAAATTCGAGTATAGTTATACTCCATATCGAGCTATTTGAGCAAAGCATTTAAGCAACAAATTCGAACTTTTTCAAATTTTTAAAATATCTGAAAAAGTACGAAAAATGTAAAATTAAGAATATTAAAGGTTTTATATCTTTTTTGTTAATTTTTTTATTGCTTTGGAAGAAAACAATAAAAATTGGTGAATCGGAAACAATTATAAGAAAAAACGAGAATTTGTGTTTTTTTATGGAACATACATATAAATATGCATGGATAATACCTTTTCTTCCATTTCCTGTTACTATGTTAATAGGATTTGGACTTCTGCTTATTCCTGCAGCAACAAAAAATATACGACGTATATGGACTTTTCCTAGTGTTTTGATGCTAACTACAGCTATGGTGTTTTCTGTTAATCTTTCTATTCAGCAAATAAACGGAAATTTTATCTATCAATATCTATGGTCTTGGACTGTCAATAATGATTTTTCTTTAGAGTTCGGACACTTGATTGATCCGCTTACTTCTATTATGTCAATATTAATTACTACTGTTGGAATCATGGTTCTTATTTATAGTGATAATTATATGTCTCATGATCAAGGATATTTGAGATTTTTTGCTTATATGAGTTTTTTCAATACTTCTATGTTGGGATTAGTTACTAGTTCTAATTTGATACAAATTTATATTTTTTGGGAACTTGTAGGAATGTGTTCCTATTTATTAATAGGTTTTTGGTTCACACGACCACTTGCAGCAAGTGCTTGCCAAAAAGCTTTTGTAACCAATCGTATAGGGGATTTTGGTTTATTATTAGGAATTTTAGGATTTTTTTGGATAACGGGTAGTTTAGAATTTCGGGATTTGGTCGAGATAGTTACTAATTTAATTCATAATAATGGAGTAGATTCTTTTTTTGTTATTCTTTGTGCTTCTTTTTTATTCCTCGGCGCAGTTGCGAAATCCGCACAATTTCCCCTTCACATATGGTTACCTGATGCTATGGAAGGACCCACTCCCATTTCGGCTCTTATACATGCTGCTACTATGGTAGCAGCAGGCATTTTTCTTATAGCTCGGCTTCTTCCTCTTTTCATAGTCATACCTTACATAATGAATCTTATTTCCTTAATAGGTGTAATAACAGTACTATTAGGAGCTACTTTGGCTTTTGCTCAAAGAGATATTAAAAGAAGTTTAGCTTATTCTACCATGTCTCAATTGGGTTATATTATGTTAGCTCTGGGTATAGGTTCTTATAAAGCAGCTTTATTCCATTTGATCACTCATGCCTATTCGAAAGCTTTATTGTTTTTAGGATCTGGATCCATTATTCATTCAATGGAATCCATTGTTGGATTTTCACCAGATAAAAGCCAAAATATGGTTTTTATGGGGGGATTAACAAAATATATTCCGATTACAAGAATTACTTTTTTAGTAGGTACACTTTCTCTTTGTGGTATTCCACCTCTTGCTTGTTTTTGGTCGAAAGATGAAATTCTTAATGATAGTTGGTTGTATTCGCCAATTTTAGCAATAATCGCTTCATTTACAGTGGGATTTACTGCGTTTTATATGTTTCGAATGTATTTACTTACTTTTGATGGACATTTGCGTATTCATTTTCAAAATTACAGTAACGAAAAAAATAGTTTTTTCTATTCAATATCTTTATGGGGAAAAGAAGTACCCAAAGAAATCAATAAAAATTTACTGTTTTCAACAATAAACACTAAGGTTTCTTTTTTTTCAAAAAATACATATCAAATTGAAAATCATTTT